GTATAAAACTATGTCGAATCTTCTTCCTGAAACATAACTGATCTTCTTTATCTAAACTATACCGCTGGGAAATTTTTAAGTACTTAAAACCCGTTTTGTTTTGTTCTTTTATTCCATCCTTTTGAAGTATCCACTAATAGAGGCGGGGTGATATTAGATAACTTCGTCCTTTCTCTGTTTTTTCACAAATAAGAAAAGAAGTTTCGGATTTAAGTCGAATATTAAAAGAATTACCATATATAACACAAAATTTCTCCGCCGATTCCTTCTAGTCGCGCCTCCCGGCCGGTCATTATACCTCGAGAAGTAGAAAGAATTACAATCCCTATCCCACCCAAAATTCTAGGAATGCGCTGGTAATTCGAATAGATTCGGAGACCCGGTCGGCTAATCCGTTTTAAATTTAAAAGAGCTCTATAGGGCCCTTTACTATTTCTTCTATGTTGCAGGGTTAAAACCAAAAAAGATTTTTTGTTTTCCCGGTGTTTTCGCACGTTTTCGATAAAACCTTCCCGTAAAAGTATTTTAACAATGTTTTCGGCGATGTTAGTAGATACTATTCGAACCGTTCCTTTTCTATTAATGTCAGCATTTCGTATAGAGGTTATTATGTCAGCAATAGTGTCCCTACCCATGATGAACTAAAATTATTGGTGCCTCCAAATTTGGATATAATAAACATACATGTTCTTTTTTTCTATTTATTTATGTTTATGAATTATTAAAGGTATATACGTGAGACACAATCCGTTAAATTGATCTTTAAATCTATTTCTATATCACGGTCTCATAATACTTCGGGGGCTAATGAAACTATTTTAGTAAAATTTAATTGTCTCAATTCTCGGGCAATCGCACCAAAAATTCGAGTTCCTTTTGGGTTTCCTTCTTGATCAATCACAACTGCAGCATTGTCATCATATCGTATTATCATACCGTTGTCGCGTTTGAATTCTTTACAAGTACGTACAATTACAGCTCGGATCACTTCTGATCTTTCTAGAGGCATATTTGGTACGGCTTCTTTGATCACAGCAACAATAACGTCACCAATATGAGCATATCGGCGATTACTAGCTCCTATAATTCGAATACACATTAATTCTCGGGCCCCGCTGTTGTCCGCTACATTCAAATAGGTCTGAGGTTGAATCATATCATTTTTTAATTTGTTATTTCAATGCCAATGCAAAAGGGGCGAATAAAAAAAAAGAAATACTATTTGTCTTTGTCCAAAAAAAAGAAACCTGTAATTTTTTTTTATTCCAAAGACCTCTTTCCTTTGGTTCTACATTTCTATCCCGAAATAATGAATTGAGTTCGGATAGGCATTTTGGACGCCGCTATTGAAATGGCCCTTCTGGCTATATTTTCTGCCACTCCGCCTATTTCATAAAGTACTCTACCCGGTTTAACGACAGCTACCCAATATTCGGGAGATCCTTTTCCAGATCCCATACGCGTTTCGGCAGGTCTTACTGTAACTGGTTTGTCTGGAAATATACGTACCCATATTTTTCCACCACGGCGTGCATTTCGTGTCATCGCTCGTCGCCCCGCTTCTATTTGTCTAGATGTGATCCAAGCGGGTTCAAGTGCTTGAAGAGCATATTTACCGAAACAAATATGATTACCTCGATAAGAGATTCCCTTCATTCTTCCTCTATGTTGTTTACGGAATCTGGTTCTTTTAGGGTTATAGTTGATGGTTGTTTCGCAATTCCATCTCTACTACAGAACCGGACATGAGAGTTTCTTCTCATCCAGCTCCTCGCGAATGATAAACGCTTTACATTACAAATATTTCATTTAAGATATACATACATTAATGAATAATACACCGACTCGTGGGATTCTCTGAGATGGATTTCATATAAGCTATTCGAAATTTTTTTATCTTGTTTGGATATATAACCCTTTAATTCTATATTATTATTATTTCTTTTTTTTTTTTTTACGAATCTTTTTATTATTATTATTGTATCGGATTGACTAAAATGAAAATGTAAAATGGAGCAATCCAATAAAATAAAGCTTTCGCGGGCGAATATTTACTCTTTCAATATCTAGTCTATAGTCTAATTTAGTTGTAGGGTTAGTACTCGACCTCTCAGAATTGTCCCCGGTTTGTTCCGCCATCCCACCCAATGAATCATTAGGATTCGTTTTTAATAGAATCTTCTCTTCTGCATTCACGGGTTCCATCGTTCCCACCGCTTCACAACTAATGGTTAGGTCTAAATTCCACAATGGAGCCCCAAATTAATTTATTCTTGAGTCAATCTTCTCAGTCTTTTATTGGCCCAAGGCTCTTGAGTTTTTGTTCTATTAACAGATTCATCGAATTGTGGATGAATCAGAAGTATTGATGCTTTGCTTTATTACATTGCCTTTTATGAGATGACTTATAGACCTTACATATTCTAGTGGAATCATATATCGTTCATATTCTTTTTTTATCCTTCTCTCACCCTTCCAGTTATCCACATCCTTCTCTTCT